TATAAATTTCCTTTTCGCGATTGTATTCGTGATTGTAGAAGAGGTTTATTTGGACTCTTTTTTAGTATTCTTATTTTAAAGAATTGGTTAGTTGTCCGGTAAAAGTAACAGTAGTCGATAGTATTCGATGAAAAAAAGAAAAAAAAAAAACGAATAAAATAATTGTAACAATCAATATTTGTGATGCGCGCATTGTTGTATTAGATCGAAAGGTTCTTTCTTGACCTAAGTACAAGGATGGCCTTTATAATATAGAAAGATAAAACGTAGAATCTAGAAATAAATAATAGAAATTACTAGTCTTAGAATCTAGTTGGACCTAAATAAAGATTTTTTTTCTCATTCGAGATATTAGGTGAATGAACCTACTAGGGAATCTATCCTTGTTAATGCCGTCTATAATGATTGACGAATCAAAAACTTTCAATTGAACTTATTCTTTCAATTGGTATTTTTGCTTATCCTCGTATCTTTCAAAAATGGAAACTTAGGTAAGTGCTTTCTAAACATATGTATAAAAAAAAACATATTTCATTTAGCTCCTTCATGCCTACTATAACTAGTTATTTCGGTTTTCTACTAGCGGCTTCAACTATAACCTCAGCTTTATTTATTGGTCTAAGCAAGATACAACTTATTTGAAATTAATTGAATGAACAATTTATAAAAAGAAATCTTTCTGTGGGATTCCATGTATTCCATAGTTCCTTACCGGGGCAATTGCCAATTATTAGTCATTGAGATTTATGGGCAATTCGTATTAATATTTAGGGATAGATATTACCTCTCTTTTTTTTTCCCTTTCCAAACAAATTGAAATGATTGAAGTTTTTCTATTTGGAATCGTATTAGGTTTAATTCCTATTACTTTGGCTGGATTATTCGTAACTGCATATTTACAATACAGACGTGGTGATCAGTTGGACCTTTGATTAATTAACATTTTTTTTATTAGTTATTGACCTCCTACTTTCTTTTCTTTAATCCACAGGAGGTCAAATTCTGATTGCTGTTCAAGTTAGTGACCTTATTTCAGTTAAATTTGACCTAACAAGAACGGAATCACGCTCTGTAGGATTTGAACCTACGACATCGGGTTTTGGAGACCCACGTTCTACCGAACTGAACTAAGAGCGCTTTCTTATCACAATAGATAAGACTGTGATTCTTTTTGTAACCCCAATACATCTTGCGTGTATATATATATATATATCATATATAGTATCATAAAATGAAAGAAAGATTATGTATGTCCAATTTAATTGATCTCAATTGATTCCTCGTTACTGCTCAGAGGAGAAGTAATAGGTAGGGATGACAGGATTTGAACCTGTGACATTTTGTACCCAAAACAAACGCGCTACCAAGCTGCGCTACATCCCTTTCAATTGGCCTACAGTGTCATTGTAGAGAATCCCTGTCTTCTTTTCCATAGTGTTATTTCTTCCATTGATATACACAATTTATATTGCCATTTCTTCTTTTTGGGGCTCATATCATATAACATATAATAAAAGACTTATATACACGCATATGAGACGGTAAAAAGAAAAATGAATATTTTTCAGCAATGCTCAGGAAGAAAGGGACGTATTTTTCTGTTTTAAGAAAAGAAAATCTTATCTACCGAATCATTGTACATTTCCATTTTAATTAGGGATTACCCCGTACAAATACAAGTGGTCCTTAACTACATATGCATCTGATCATATATGTATTGCCATTATGTATTACAATAAAGAAGGAGGATTTTCAATGCGAGATCTAAAAACATATCTTTCCGTGGCACCGGTACTAAGTACTCTATGGTTCGGGTCTTTAGCAGGTTTATTGATAGAGATCAATCGTTTATTCCCGGATGCGTTGACATTCCCTTTTTTTTCTTTTTAGAATTAGAATAAGGTAAGGGAGGAAAGAGAAAGAATAAAAGTGGATTGATAGAGATCAATCGTTTATTCCCGGATGCGTTGACATTCCCTTTTTTTTCTTTTTAGAATTAGAATAAGGTAAGGGAGGAAAGAGAAAGAATAAAAGTGGATTCAATCTCAGCGAAACTTGGATTCAGGCTTAAATTAATAATAGAGTGAGCGCGGGAATGAAATGTGGGTCTAGGGCAACAGTATCATACAAGATAACAGTATCATACAAGATACTTAAATAAGATACTGTACTGCAATTAGAAATATAGTTTGAAATCATTGTATTACTTATTATTTACTATTACTCTATTGATTGCAACGAAATCTTTCATAATTGGATTTCGAGTTAGCAACTTCTATTTTTTCTTTGTTCCTTTCTTATTCGCTTCAGATCGAAAAAATGGAAGAGTTGAGCGAATCAAAAACCAAAGGAGGTTCATGGCCAAGAGTAAAGATGTCCGAGTAACGGTTATTTTGGAATGTACCAGTTGTGTGCGAAACGGTGTTAATAAAGAATCAACGGGCATTTCCAGATATATTACTCAAAAGAATCGACACAATACGCCTAGTCGATTGGAATTGAGAAAATTCTGTCCCTATTGTTACAAACATACGATTCATGGGGAGATAAAGAAATAGATCGAACGAGGGCCTGTTTGTCACCCTTCCAAGGAACAGGAAAAATGACATATTATATATATAACATATAGTTAATAATATAACTAAATCAAATCCTATTTCTTAATTCTAATTCATTTTTAATCCAATTGAAATAGAAATAGGATTTTCAGGGGTAAGGAATAAACAAACCATGGATAAATCCAAGCGACCTTTTCTTAAATCCAAGCGATCTTTTCGTAGGCGTTTGCCCCCGATCCAATCGGGGGATCGAATTGATTATAGAAATATGAGTTTAATTAGTCGATTTATTAGTGAACAAGGAAAAATATTATCTAGACGAGTGAATAGATTGACCTTGAAACAACAACGATTAATTACTATTGCTATAAAACAAGCTCGTATTTTATCTTTGTTACCTTTTCTTAATAACGAAAACCAGTTTGAAAGAACCGAGTCGACCGCTAGAACTACTGGTTTTCGAACCAGAAATAAATAGGCTTACTCTTCAATCGAATCAAAGTTCCAATCCGAACTCAAACGCAGATGGATGTTTTGTTCGAAAAATCCAAGAATCTAGATTTGATTGTGTGTCGTAAGAAAAAAAAATCACAGAATCGGGGAAGAAAAGAATAAATCTTTTTTTTTTTATTGAGCGCGTTCGCTCATTTTGACGACCTTTTCTCAATTTTTATCATACTAATTTCGACTATACCTTCCCGGAGTTCATTCTCCGGGGAACATCGTTTAAATTTTCCGGTGGATTCATTACAATCCCCTTCTTTTATGATCTCATTGGAAATCATATAAAGACAATTCCTATTTAATATAGCTATTTGTGCAAGTATTTTACGATTAAGAAGCAATTTCCTCTTGTACAGATCGTGTATTAATCTACTATAACTATAGGATACCTTATTCTCGCGAATTACTGCATTTATCCGAGTGATCCACAAACGACGAAAATCTCTCTTTTGCCTATCTCTATCCCGATGAGCAGAAACCAAAGCTCTTATTTTCTGTTGAGTAATAGTTCGAGTAAGTCTTGAATGAGCCCCCCGAAAGCTTGATGCAAATAAACGAATTTTTGTTCTACGTTTACGAGCTACATATCCTCGTCTAATTCTGGTCATTGAATAAATGAAACTTTGATGAATAACTAATTTATTTCCGTTCTTTCAGTTATTCTTTTCCTCTTTACTGGTCGATTAATAACAAAACGGATTCTTCCAATGTATAAAATCAAAATTCCAATGGCTTTTGCTACTATAACCTTCCCGACCACGATTTTTTTCTTTTTTTTTAGTCATTTCACCGCTAAATAATAAATTGATTGATACTAGGTATCAAAAAAAAAAACATAGTAAATAAAAATGGATAAAGAAATAGTGGTTCCGTCGTTTCTATGGTTACTTCTTAAACGGTGAGGTCCTTTCTATACACCGGAGCCCCTTCCTTCATTTAATCAATATTATTGGTAACTTGTACAGTTCACACCCTTTGGCTCTACCCATGAATTATTTAGTAATAGGTCTTTCACAATGAGATCTACCCATACAGTAACGGTATTTAATTATGAAATTTAGCTAGGTAGCTGACCCTGTTAGTCCGTTCTTGCAAGAGTAGAAACATCATTTTTCTGCTTGTTAAATAGGATTTACCCCGCTTAATGGATAATCATTTTTTACCAATGGGGAATTGCTTCTCATCTTAAATTCAGGTGATTGGATTTGCACCAATGGAAACCATAAATTGCATACACAGGGATATAAGGGATCTTTTTTTTTTTTTTAGATAGTGAGTGGAATTCTTCCATTCTATCCTATTCATATTCTATCCTATTTACTGGTACTGATCATTGATACTGGAAAAATGATTTCCTTTCTTGTGTACCAGCTCATGATCTGAACGCGTCGCACATACACCCTAGTACAAGTTCCTCGGCGCTGAGGACATCCCCGAAGAGCGGGGGATTTCGTGACATTTTTTATTGGCTGTCTTGTGTTTCTAATAAGTTGTTTAATGGTTGGCATGCTGAATCATATACATAATAGGCTGGTTTAGATCGATCCTAACCGGATGATTATGAATTGCTTCTATTTATAGTTAATAGAATATTAAACGCGGTTGGCATGCTGAATCATATACATAATAGGCTGGTTTAGATCGATCCTAACCGGATGATTATGAATTGCTTCTATTTATAGTTAATAGAATATTAAACGCGGTAAGAATATAAAGAAAATCTCAATAAAATCACAGATTTGCGCGAAATCCCTGCTATTTTCATTCAACCGCTACAAGATCAACAATTCCATGAGCTTGGGCTTCTGTTGCTGACATAAAAACATCCCTTTCCATATCTTCCGATACAACCCATAAGGGTTTGCCCGTTCTTTGTACATAAACCCTTGTGATGGTTTCGCGCAGTTTTAGCAGTTCTTCCGCTTCCAGGATAAATTCTCCCGTTTGTGCCTCATAAAAAGAGCTAGCGGGTTGATGGATCATTACCCTGATGATAAATAAAGGGTTCCTCTATCTTGCATGATGAGGTGAAAACAAAAGAATAAAATAACAAGAAAAAAAAGATAGAATTGAACAACCGTACAGGCATCTTTTGTGCAGTGCATACGGCTCTATAATGGAATTTACTTTTACCTTTCATCGAATAAAGAGAAAATATAGGATCTATCAGACCCAGATCGGCAAATGATCCAATTACCACCCTTCCTTTCGGGGGAGTTAAAAAATACTATGATGGTTCCGTTGCTTTATATATTGATTTCGTCTGTGATTCAGCAATCCCAAAGTTTCTTTTTGAGCTAAGGAAAAAATAATCTTTTAATTTTCGTACTATTTCATAACATAAATATTGTTAAAATCCTTTCGGTGTGAAAACAAAAAAAGTTTGTGACGCTGAAATGAACTCCCGATAGATAAGATAAAATCGGAAATACCTTTTTTTATCTCATACTACTCTTTCGATACATAATCTAATGCTTTGAAAAAAAAAAAGAATAATAATAATTTTCTCATATCGAATTCGAAGTGCCATGCTATTATTACTTAATATTCCTGCGAAGGCATAGTCTTTTTTTCTCTCAAATAAAAATAAAAAACTCAATGGCGCCAAGCGTGAGGGAATGCTAGACGTTTGGTAATTTCTCCTCCGACCAGGATAAAGGATCCCATTGAAGCGGCCAACCCCATGCATATTGTATGTACATCTGGTCGTACAAATTGCATGGTATCATAAATAGCTACTCCGGGTATTACCCATCCTCCGGGAGAGTTTATAAACAAATATAGATCTTTGGTATCATCCTCTATACTGAGATATACCATAAGACCAATAAGTTGATTAGAGATCTCACTATCAACCTCTTGGCCTAAAAAAAGCAATCTTTCTCGATAAAGTCGGTTGATTAGGATAAATACTATCCCTTAGGAACCGTACATGCACCTTTTGATGCATACGGTTCAAAAAAAGAAAATCGCGAAAAAAAGAATCAATGTGTAGATTCCAGCCCCCTTTATTTTTGCATAGTAGGCTCTGTCTAACTTTTAACGAAGGAACTTTTTCTTCCATTTTTCAAGAAAGATAAGTTTTAGCTCGTTTCCCTATAATATAAAAAAATTCACTAAACTTATCGAACTAACTTTTCATTGATGTATTGTTTCATCGAGATCCAATCCAAATCACGATGTCATTTTCTTGTTCCTGAATGGGCCTCTTCAATTCTTTTAGGTTTATGCTCTACTCCAGGTAAAGATATGCCCGATTTCGATTTGCACATATAGGACAAATGCTTCCAAATACCACTTCTTTTTTTTTTCAATTCATTTGATGTCTTCCGTAAAATATTCGATGTATTCATCATATTATTTGATTGATTAACACTTTGAGATCACTCCTATTTAATTTATAAATAAAATCGTTTATATTACAAGTAGTAATCATGGATCCATTACGGATTGGGTTTTTTCTAAACGGAGCCTGGATACTTCATTTTATTGGTCCAACCAAGCCAACCATAAATTATTTTAATTGATATGATAATATTAATCTGGATCCCCCCAAAATGGATCTAATTGCACTTCGCGCTCCAAATTTTTGATAATTCAATCAATCTTTCTTGGGCGAAACAGAGGATATCTCGATCGGGGGAGAGAACGGGGAAATCCCATATGACCCAATATATCTGACAAGTCGCACTATACGTCAACCCAAGATGCATCTTCCTCTCCAGGACTTCGAAAAGGTACTTTTGGAACACCAATAGGCATTAAATGAAAGAAAAAAGAATTAAGTACTATATTTCACTTTGATGTGGAAACGTAATAATGGGTTTAATTGTCTTCATAATATTGGTCGTTATTATATTTGAATATATTTTATCCATATATTGGATAAGGTCATAAAGGAAGACAGAATGAATAAAGTAAATAAAATTCTTACTAATAGGTCCTTCAAATGATGAACAAGTATGGATCAAATGATGAACAAGTATGGATGTATTCACTCATAAAAAATGGGCTCAACCCCCATTGCGTATTGGTACTTATCGGGTATAGAATAGATCTGCTTCTCTTTGTTCCTACGAACAGAATTGTTTCATTATTGCCAACAGAATAGAACAAATATTAACTCCTGCTCCGAGATAATCCACTGAAGGGGGGAGGTCCATAGCATAGTTTTTTCAATGCAATAAAGTTACATAGTGTCTATTTTTCTTTGAAAAAAGGGGTATTTCCATGGGTTTGCCTTGGTATCGTGTTCATACCGTTGTATTGAATGATCCCGGTCGGTTGCTTGCTGTCCATATAATGCATACAGCTCTGGTTGCTGGTTGGGCCGGTTCGATGGCTCTATATGAATTAGCAGTTTTTGATCCTTCTGATCCCGTTCTTGATCCAATGTGGAGACAAGGTATGTTCGTTATACCCTTCATGACTCGTTTAG